TTTAAATTATTTATATAAAATTTATTAAATATGGTTTAATAAATTTTATATAAATTTAAATTAATATGCATATATATTTATATATATATATATAAATATAGAATTTTTTTTTATTTATTATAAATTTATTATATATATATATATACATATTAAATATTTACAGTATAAAAATTATATTAATTAATTAATTTTTTTATATATTAATTAATTATATATATATATTAAATTTTCATTTAATTAAAATATAATTTTTATAATATTTTTTTTATTTAAATGAATTACAATTGATTTATAATCAAAATTAATTTTTATAATAATATTACTAGAAAAGAAATAAGAGAAATAATAAAAATTTATTAATGTTTATTAAATATATAATATAAAAAAAAAAAAAAAAAAAATTCTATGTAAAAAATAAGTTATATAGATAAATTTTTTATGTTTTTCATAATTTATTATAAATTTATTTTACATGTAAATTTTAGTATAAAATTTTAATTATTTTAAAAATAATTATTTAATAATAACAGTAATTAAAATTAAAAATTTAAGAAATTAAGATTTAGTAATATTTAAATTAATAACTAATTTTGTGCCAGCAGTTGCGGTTAAACAAAAGTTAGATTAAATTATTTCAGTATATAATAAATAATAAAATATTAAATTAAATATTAAATTATTAAGTGAAATTTTAATTTAATTAAAAATTATATTTAAATTATGATTTAATAAATTTTAATATAAACTAGGATTAGATACCCTATTATTAAAAATTTAATTTAAAATACTAAAATAGTAAATAAAATATTATTGAAACTTAAATAATATGGCGGTATTTTAGTTCATTTAGAGGAATCTGTCTAATAATTGATAATCCACGAATAAATTTACTTAATTTATAATTTTGTATATCATTGTTAAAAAAATATTTTTAAATAAAAATAATATTTTAAAATTCAAAATAAAATTTAATTCAGATCAAGATGCAGATTATAATTAAGTTTTAAGATGGATTACAATAAATTTATTTAAACGAAAAAAATTTTGTAATATATGATTGAAGGTGGATTTAAATGTAATTTTGATTAATTTATTAAAATGATTAATAATTAAAATATGTACATATTGCCCGTCACTTTCATTTAAAAATTGAAATAAGTCGTAACAAAGTAGAAGTACTGGAAAGTGTTTCTAGAATGAACAAATTAGAGCTTGTTAAGTATTTCATTTACATTGAAAAGAAATTAAAATAATTAATTAATTTGAGGGGGAAAATTAATAAAATATAAATAATAAAAAAATTTTTAATATTGGGGGGTATTGAAGTATTTTTTTAAAAAAAAATAAATTATTTTATAGTTAATTAGTATTGAAAAAGAAATTTGAAATAATTGAAAATAAATTAATAAGAAAGTAATTTTAATTTAATGTATCTTGTGTATCAGAGTTTATTAAAAAATATTTTTTTTATAAAAAAAATCTCGAATTTAAAAGAGTTAATTAATTATAAGAGTTAATGTAGAAAAATTATTTTAAATAATTAATTTGAAATGAAATGTTAATCGTTTTTAAATATATCTAGTTATTTTAGAAAAAAATTTAATTTAAAATTTAAAAAATTTTATTATTAATTATTTAATTAATAATAAAATATTTAAAATTAAATATGTTAAGGGATAAGCTTTAATATAAAAAATTATAATAAATTAAATTAAAATATAAAAATTTTAAAATTTAAATTGTTTAAAAATTATAATTTATTATAAAAAATTTTAAAAATAATAAAATTTAATATAAAATTTAATTTTATATAAAATAATAATTTAAAATAAAAAAAAATTAAAAATAATGATAAAATTAGTATATGATAATAAAAATAAAATTTAATTAATAAAAATTAAGTTAAAGGAATTCGGCAAAAATTTATATTCACTTGTTTATCAAAAACATGTCTTTTTGAAAATAATTTAAAGTCTAATCTGCCCACTGATAAATATATTAAAGGGCTGCAGTATATTGACTGTACAAAGGTAGCATAATCAATAGTCTTTTAATTGAAGACTTGTATGAAAGATTTGATGAGATATAAACTGTCTCTAATTTATAAATAAAATTTAATTTTTTAGTTAAAAAGCTAAAATAAATTTAAAAGACGAGAAGACCCTATAGAGTTTTATATTTTTTTTATTTAAGATTATATTTATAAATAAAAATTAAAAGTAAAAATAATATTTTATTGGGGTGATAGAAAAATTTATTTAACTTTTTTTTAAAAATTAATTACATAAATAAATGAGTAATTGATCCATTAATAATGATTAAAAGAAAAAATTACCTTAGGGATAACAGCGTAATATTTTTTTCTAGTACGAATAGAAAAAAAAGTTTGCGACCTCGATGTTGGATTAAGATAAAATTTAAATGTAAAAGTTTAAAATTTTGATCTGTTCGATCATTAAAATCTTACATGATCTGAGTTCAAACCGGTGTGAGCCAGGTTGGTTTCTATCTTTAAAATAATGAAATATTTTAGTACGAAAGGATCAAATATTTTTAATAATTAAAATTTTATGAATATTAATAATTATAGTTAATACTATTTTGACAGAAAAATGTGATGATTTTAGAAGTCATAAATGTATAATTAGATTATATAAATAGTATATGATAATACAAGATTTATATAATGTTTTTATTGGTATTTTAATTTTATTAATTGGGGTTTTAATTGGAGTTGCTTTTTTAACATTATTAGAACGAAAAGTTTTAGGTTATATTCAAATTCGTAAAGGTCCTAATAAAATAGGGATAATGGGGATTTTACAACCATTTTGTGATGCTATTAAATTATTTTCTAAAGAACAAGCTTATTTAAATTATTCTAATTATTTTTCTTTTTATTTTTCTCCTATTGTAAGATTTAGTTTATCATTAATGATTTGAATAGTAATTCCTTATATTTTTAATATAATAGTATTTAATTTAGGTTTACTATTTTTTTTATGTTGTACTAGAGTTGGGGTTTATACTTTATTAATTGCTGGTTGATCTTCTAATAGAAATTATTCTTTATTAGGGGGGTTGCGAGCAGTAGCACAAACAATTTCTTATGAAGTAAGATTATCTTTAATTTTAATATCTAGAATTATTTTAGTTATAGATTTTAATATAGTTAAATTTAGTGAATATCAATATTTAGTTTGAATATTATTATTGATAATACCTTTAAGTATATGTTTTATATCTTCATTAATAGCTGAAACTAATCGTACTCCTTTTGATTTTGCTGAGGGTGAAAGAGAATTAGTTTCTGGGTTTAATATTGAATATAGAAGAGGGGGATTTGCTTTAATTTTTTTAGCTGAATATTCTAGTATTTTATTTATAAGATTATTATTTGTAATTATTTATATAGGGGGTTATGATTTAAATTTAATATTTTATTTAAAATTAGTTTTTATTTCGTTTTTTTTTATTTGAGTACGTGGAACATTACCTCGTTATCGTTATGATAAATTAATATATTTATGTTGAAAAAGATATTTGCCTTTATCTTTAAATTATTTATTATTTTTTATAGGGGTAAAAATAATTTTAATATATAAAATAAATTTAGTATAAATTAATAGAATAATTATTCTTTCTTAAGTTTTCAAAACAAATGCTTATTACAAGCTCATTAATTAATGTTATAAATTGAAAATTAATTTATCTCAAAATTTATTTAAAATTGGATTAATAATAAAATAAGAAAAATAAATTAATGTTAAAATTTGTCCTGTAATAATATAAGGTGATTCTACTGATCGAGCTCCAATTCAAGTTAATAAAATAATTGTAATAATAAAAAATCAAAATAAAATTTGATTTAAAGGGTAAAATTGAATACCTTGAATTTTTTTATTAAATGTGAAAGGTAAGATAATTAAAATAAGAATAGATATTACTAGGGCAATAACACCTCCTAATTTATTGGGAATTGATCGAAGAATAGCATATGCAAATAAAAAATATCATTCAGGTTGAATATGAATGGGTGTAACTAATGGATTAGCTGGAATAAAATTATCTGGATCCCCCAATAAATAAGGATTAATAAGAGATAAAAGAGTTAAAATTGAGATTAAAATAATAAATCCAATTAAATCTTTAAATGTAAAAAATGGATGAAAAGGAATTTTATCTAAATTTCTATTAATACCTAAAGGATTATTAGATCCTGTTTGATGTAAAAATAATAAATGAATTATAGTTAATATAAGAATAATAAATGGGAATAAAAAATGAAAAGTATAAAATCGAGTTAATGTGGCATTATCAACTGCAAATCCTCCTCAAATTCAGTTAACAAGTATTGTACCTAAATAAGGGATTGCTGATAGTAGGTTAGTAATTACTGTAGCTCCTCAAAAAGATATTTGTCCCCAAGGTAAAACATATCCTATAAAAGCAGTAGCTATTAATAAAAATAAAATAATTACACCAATTATTCAGGTAAATTTTAAATTAAATGATTCATAGTAAATTCCTCGACCAATATGAAGATAAATACAAATAAAAAAAAAAGATGCTCCATTAGCATGTAAAGTTCGAATTAGTCAACCATAATTAACATTTCGGCAAATATAATTTACTCTAAAAAAAGCTATATCTACATTAGCTGTGTAATATATAGTTAAAAATAATCCAGTTAAAATTTGAGTTACTAAACATAAGGCTAATAATGATCCAAAATTTCATCAGGATGAAATATTAGAGGGAGAAGGTAAATCTACTAATGATCCATTAATAATTTTAATTACTGGGTGAGTTTTACGAATAGGTTTGTAAAAATTTATCATTAGTTATTAAATGATCGTAAAGGACCAAAAAAAATATTTGTAATTTTTACAATTGCAATTAAAGTAATAAATAAATAAATAATTATTATTAATATTATTCAGTAATTTTGTTTATTATATAATTTAGATAAATTAAAATTATATTCATTATTAAAGAATAAAGTTGAATTAAATAAATTAATTATTTCATCATTAAAATAAAAATTTATTCAAATTAAATTATTTTTAAAAAAAAATCTAAAAATTATAATAAATAAAATATAAATTATGGAAAATTTACTAATAAGATTAATTTTAAATAATTCATTTGAAGCTACTCTTGAAACGTAAATAAATAATACTAGTAATCCTCCTAAAAAAACTAAAAAAAGAATATAAGAAAATCAATAAGTATTAATTAATATTCCTGAAATTAAACAAGTAAGAAGAGTTTGCAATAAAATTAATAGTCCTATTGTAAGAGGATGATTAATAAAAAATAAGAAAATTGAAATAGAAATTAATAAAATAGATAATAATATTTTTAGGATATCAAAGAATAGTTTATAAAAATAATAATTTTGGAGATTATAGATAAAGAAAATCTTTTTCTTTGAAGTTTTTAAAGAAAATTCTTATTTTTGATTTACAAGACCAAGGTTTTTTTTAAACTATAAAAACTTTTTAAACTAATGTTAAATATAAGATTAATTATTATTATTATATTTATGTTTGGTAATATAATTTTTGTTTCTAAACATAAACATTTATTAATTGTTTTAATAAGTTTAGAATTTATAGTATTAAGAATTTTTTTTTTAATGTTATTATATCTTATAATAATTAATTATAATTTATATATGTTGATAGTATTTTTAGTTTTTTCTGTTTGTGAAGGGGCATTAGGTTTATCAATTTTAGTTTCTATGATTCGAACTCATGGGAATGATTATTTTCAAAGATTTAATTTAATTTAAATGATAAAATTTTTAATAATAATAATTTTTATAATTCCATTATGTTTTAAAAAAAATATATTTTGATTGGTTCAAATACTATTAATATTTATAATATTTATATTTATAAATTCAACTATTAATATTATAAATTTTTGTAATTTAAGATATATATTAGGATATGATATAATTTCTTATGGTTTAATTTTATTAAGAATTTGGATTAGAAGATTAATAATTATAGCTAGAGAAAGTTTATATAAGGGAAATTTTTATTCAAATTTATTTTTATTTAATATTATTTTTTTAATAATAATATTATATTTAACTTTTAGAGTAATAAATTTATTTATATTTTATTTATTTTTTGAAAGTAGATTAATTCCAACTTTAATATTAATTATTGGTTGGGGGTATCAACCTGAACGAATTCAGGCAGGAATATATTTATTATTTTATACTTTATTTGCTTCTTTACCTTTATTAATGGGAATTTTTTATTTATATAAAAATATAAATTATATAATAATTTATTTTTTAAAATTTTATGATTATAATTTATTAATACTATATTTATGTTTAATTATGGCTTTTTTAGTTAAAATACCTATATACTTTGTTCATTTATGACTTCCTAAAGCTCATGTTGAAGCTCCAATTTCTGGTTCAATAATTTTAGCTGCAATTATATTAAAATTAGGGGGATATGGGCTTTTACGTATTATAATTATTTTACAAGAAATTAATTTAAAAATAAGATTTATTTGAATAGTAATTAGATTAGTTGGGGGATTTTATATTAGATTAAAATGTTTTTGTCAAATTGATATAAAGTCTTTAATTGCTTATTCTTCCGTAGCCCATATAAGAGTTGTAATTGGTGGAATTATAACTATAAATTATTGAGGGTATATAGGTTCTTATATTTTAATAATTGGTCACGGATTATGTTCTTCTGGTATATTTTGTTTATCTAATATAAACTATGAACGATTAAATAGACGAAGTTTATTTATTAATAAGGGTATAATAAATTTTATACCTTCTATAAGATTATGATGATTTTTATTAATATCTTCTAATATAGCTGCTCCTCCCTCATTAAATTTAATAGGGGAAATTAGATTAATTAATAGTTTAGTTAGTTGATCATGAGTAAGAATAATCATGTTAATATGTATTTCATTTTTTAGAGCTGGGTATAGATTATATTTATATTCTTATACTCAACATGGTAAGTGTAATATAGGAATTTATAGATTTTATACAGGTACATCGCGAGAATATTTAATATTAATACTACATTGGTTACCTTTAAATATTTTAATTATAAAAATTGATTATAGAATAATTTGATTTTACTTAAATAATTTAAAAAAAATATTGATTTGTGGAGTCAAAAATATGAGAATTTCATTTTAAGTCATTAATAAATTTAATATTTGTTTTATTAGATTTTTTTTTTTATTTTTTTTTATATTAATTAATTTTTTTATAATAATTTATTTTATTATAAGAAATATAGTTATTTTTTTAGAGTGAGAAATTATTTCTTTTAATTCGGTTAATATTGTATTTTCTATTTTATTAGATTGGATATCTTTATTATTTATAATATTTGTTTCTTTAATTTCTTCTTCAGTAATTTTTTATAGAAAAAGATATATAAGATCTGAATTAAATTTAAATCGATTTATTATTTTAGTATTATTATTTGTGTTTTCTATAATTTTATTAATTATTAGACCTAATATAATTAGAATTTTTTTAGGTTGAGATGGATTAGGTTTAGTTTCTTATTGTTTAGTAATTTATTATCAAAATATTAAATCTTATAATGCGGGAATATTAACAGCTTTATCTAATCGGATTGGTGATGTGATAATTTTAATATTAGTTTCTTGAATATTAAATTATGGAAGATGAAATTATATTTTTTATTTAAATTTTATAAGAAATGATTTTTCTATAAAAATTATTAGTTTATTAGTAATTATTGCAGCTATAACTAAAAGAGCTCAAATTCCTTTTAGTTCATGATTACCTGCGGCAATAGCTGCTCCTACTCCTGTTTCAGCTTTAGTTCATTCTTCAACTTTGGTTACTGCTGGAGTTTATTTATTAATTCGGTTTAATAATGTTTTAATTGATATATTTTTTTTAAAGTTTTTATTATTATTTTCTGGTTTAACTATAATAATAGCAGGAATTTGTGCTAATTATGAATTTGATTTAAAAAAAATTATTGCTTTGTCAACTTTAAGACAATTAGGTTTAATAATAAGAATTTTAAGAATAGGATTTTATGATTTAGCTTTTTTTCATTTATTAACTCATGCTATATTTAAAGCTTTATTATTTATATGTGCTGGTGTAATTATTCATATAATAAATAATAATCAAGATATTCGAATAATAGGGGGAATTAGATTTTATATTCCTTTAACTTCTTTATGTATAAATATTTCAAATTTAGCTTTATGTGGAATTCCTTTTTTAGCAGGGTTTTATTCTAAGGATATAATTTTAGAGATAGTAAGTATAAGAAATTTAAATTTATTAGTTTTTTATTTATATTATTTTTCTACAGGTTTAACAATATTTTATACTATTCGTTTATTAATATATTTAATAATTAATGATTATAATTTATTATCAATTTATAATTTATATGATGAGGATTATGTAATATTAAAAAGTATATTTGTTTTATTATTTATAAGATTAGTTTCTGGAAGATTTTTAAGTTGATTAATTTTTTATTATCCTTATATAATTTATTTACCATTTTTTTTAAAAATGATAGTAATTTATGTGAGAATTGCAGGTATATTTATAGGTTTAATAATTAGAAATATAAATATTTATTCAATAAATAAATTTTTAATATTTTATAATTTAAGAAGATTTTTAACTGTAATATGATTTTTACCAAATTTATCTACATATGGTTTAAATTATTATTTTTTAAAATTTGGCCAAATTTTAAGTAAAAATATTGATATAGGTTGAAGAGAAATTTATAGAGGGCAAGGTATATATAAAATTATTAAGTTTTATTCTTTAGTTAATGTAATTTATCAAATAAATAATTTTAAAATTTATTTATTTAGATTTATTTTATGAATAATAATTTTTATTATTTTAATTATAATTTATTTAAATAGCTTAAAAAGAGTATAATATTGAAGATATTAGGGTGATTATTTAATCTTTAAATAAAATTAAAATATTTATAAAAAAGAAGATTTTTATTTTTACAATGAAAATGTAAAGTTTTATTTAAACTATATAAATAGAAATATTAATGGTTTTATTCACTATAAATTAAGTTAGCAGCTTAATTATTATATATTTCAATTGGAATTTATATTCAATTTTATCATTAACAGTGATATACCTCTTTTTGGTTTCAATTAATAAATAAGGAGTTTATTAACTCTATCTTTTAAGTCGAAATTAAATGCAAATTGCTTCTTATTTAAGATAAATTGAAAAATTCAATATTATTTGAATGCAAATCAAATGTTTTTAATAAACTATAATCCTTTAATTTGTTCAGTTTAATATATTTTGATTTCATTCATGATAAAGTCCTACTAATAAAATAATAATAAAAAAAAAATTAATTTTAAATCAGGTAAAAAAATTAACTCTAAGAAAAGTAGGAATTATAGGAAAAATTAAAGCAATTTCTACATCAAAAATTAAAAAAATTACTGTAATTAAAAAAAAATGAAGTGAAAATGGAATACGAGATAATGATTTAGGGTCAAATCCACATTCAAAAGGGGAACATTTTTCTCGATCAAGAAAAGATTTTTTTGAAATAATAAATGAAATTATTATAAAAATATTAGCAATAATAATTGTAATTAAAGATATTATTATTATTAAATTGATTATTTATATTAATAATAAATTAAACTTTTTGATTGGAAGTCAAATATACTAAATATATTATATAAATAGTTAATTTCCTCATCAATAAATAGAAATGTAAAGAAATAGTCATACTACATCTACAAAATGTCAATATCATGCGGCTGCTTCAAATCCAAAATGATGAGAATTAGAAAAATGATTATTAATATGTCGAATTAAGCAAGTTAAAAGAAAAATAGTTCCAATAATAACATGAAGTCCATGAAATCCTGTTGCTATAAAAAAAGTTGATCCATAAACTCTATCAGCAATTGTAAAAGGAGCTTCAATATATTCATAAGCTTGAAGAATAGTAAAGTAAATACCTAATAATACGGTAATTAATAAACTTTGTGAAGTTTGAGTAAAATTATTTTCTATTAAAGCATGATGAGCTCATGTAACAGTAATACCTGATGTAATTAAAATAATAGTATTTAATAAGGGAATTTGAAATGGATTAAATGGTACAATTCTTATAGGGGGTCACATAGATCCAATTTCAATATTGGGAGATAATCTTCTATGGAAAAATGCTCAAAAAAATGAGATGAAGAAAAAAATTTCTGAAATAATAAATAAAATTATTCCTCAACGAAGACCTTTTGTGACTAAAATTGTATGTTTACCTTGGTATGTACCTTCACGGCAAATGTCTCGTCATCATTGATATATTGTTAATAAAACAATAATATATCCTAAAATAAGTAAATTTAAATTAAAATTATGGAATCATTTTACTATTCCAGTTACTAAAGTTATTACTCCAATAGCTCCAGTTAAAGGTCAAGGACTATAATCTACTAAATGATATGGATGATTGTGGTTAAGGGTCATTATAAGTTAATTAACTTCACTAGAATAAAGAGTACTTAAAATAGTAATAACATAAGATTGAATTACTGCAACAGCAGATTCTAAAATTAGTAAAAGAATTTGAATTAAAATTAAAATAATTAATAAATAGTTTGGTATATTTGTTCCAGTATTACTTAATAATGTTAATAATAAATGACCAGCGATTATATTTGCTGTTAGTCGAACAGCTAAAGTACCAGGGCGAATAATATTTCTGATTGTTTCAATTATTACTATAAAAGGTATTAAAATAGTTGGGGTTCCTTGGGGAATTATATGAATAAATATATGTTGTGTATTATTTATTCATCCATAAATTATAAATCTTAGTCATAAAGTTAAAGATAAAGATAGAGAAATATTTAAATGACTAGTACTTGTAAAAATATAAGGGAATAATCCTAAAAAATTATTAAATAAAATAAAAAAAAACAATGAAATAAAAATAAAAGTTGAACCATTATAACTATTGGGCCCTAAAAGAGTTTTAAATTCTTCATGTAATTTAGATGAAATAAAATTTCATAAAATAAAATGACGATTAGGAATTAATCAAAATGAATAAGGAATAAATATTAAACCAATAAATGTTCTTACTCAATTAATAGATAAATTAAAAATATTAGTAGAAGGATCAAAAATTGAAAATAAATTATTTATCATTTTCAAGAGAAATTATTTTTTATAAATTTTTTATTACTAATATTATAATTAATATTTTTATGTTCAAAAATGAAATAGTTTATAATATTAAAAATAATAAAAATTACAATAAAAAAAATAAAAGAAAAAATTCAATTAATTGGTATTATTTGAGGAATAAAAGAATATTACTAAAGTAATAATTTAAATTTGACATATTTATGTTATAAATTAACTAATTCTTTCATTAGAAGTAATTGCTAATTTACTATAAAATGGTTTAAGAGACCAGTACTTGCTTTCAGTCATCTAATGATGAATAGTTATTAATTCAATTAATAAAATTTTTAATTGAAATTCTTTCAATTACAATAGGTATAAAACTATGATTTGCCCCACAAATTTCAGAACATTGACCGTAAAAAATACCAGGTCGATTAATAAAAAATCTTGTTTGATTTAATCGACCTGGATTAGCATCAACTTTTACTCCTAAGGATGGAATAGTTCATGAATGAATTACATCAGTGGCTGTAATTAGGATACGAATTTGATTATTTATAGGTAGAACAATTCGATTATCTACATCTAATAATCGAAAATTAGATAAATTATTAGTTTCTTGAATTATATATGAATCAAATTCAATATTATTAAAATCTGAATATTCATAACTTCAATATCATTGATGTCCAATAGATTTTAAAGTAATTAAAGGATTATTAAGTTCATCTAATAAATATAAGAGTCGTAAAGAAGGTAAAGCAATAAAAATAAGAGTAATTGCTGGTAAAATAGTTCAAATTAATTCAATTATTTGTTCTTCTAAAAGAAATCGATTAATATATTTATTAAAAAATAAACTAATTATTAAATATGATACTAAAATTGTAATTATAATTAAAATAATTAAAGTATGATCATGAAAAAAAATAATTTGTTCTATTAAAGGAGAAGCTCTATTTTGATAATTAAGATTAGATCATGTTGCCATATTCTAAAAAAAGGATAATCCTTTATAAATGGGGTTTAAATCCATTACATATAATCTGCCATATTAGAAATTACTTAAAATAGGTAATTCATTATATGAATGTTCAGCAGGAGGTAAATTTTGATATCATTCAATAGATGAGGATATATTTAATGAAAATAAAATTAAACGTTGATTAATTATTGATTCTCAAACAATAAGTACTATTATAATTATTGAAAATAATGAAATATATGATCCAAAAGATGAGATAATATTTCATGAAATAAAACTATCTGGGTAATCGGAATAACGACGAGGTATTCCAGCTAATCCTAAAAAATGTTGAGGGAAGAAAGTTAAATTAACTCCAATAAATATTGAAATAAATTGAATTTTTAATAAATAAGGATTTATAGTTAATCCGGTAAATAAAGGATATCAGTGAATAAATCCTCCAAAAATAGCAAATACAGCTCCTATGGATAAAACATAATGGAAATGTGCTACAACATAATAAGTATCATGAAGAGTAATATCGATAGACGAATTAGCTAATACAACTCCAGTTAATCCCCCAACTGTAAATAAAAAAATAAATCCTAAACTTCATAATATAGAAGGACTATAATTAATTTGGGTTCCATGTAAAGTAGCTAATCAACTAAAAATTTTAATTCCTGTTGGTACTGCAATAATTATTGTAGCTGAGGTAAAATAAGCTCGAGTATCAATATCTATACCTACAGTAAATATATGATGAGCTCAAACAATAAATCCTAATAATCCAATTGCTATTATAGCATAAATTATTCCTAAATAACCAAAAGTTTCTTTTTTACCTCTTTCTTGAGAAATTATGTGAGAGATTATTCCAAATCCAGGTAAAATTAAAATATAAACTTCTGGATGTCCAAAAAATCAGAATAAGTGTTGGTAAAGAATTGGATCTCCCCCTCCAGCTGGGTCAAAAAATGATGTATTTAAATTACGATCAGTTAATAGTATAGTAATAGCTCCCGCTAAAACTGGTAAAGATAATAATAAAAGAAGAGCAGTAATACCTACAGATCAAACAAATAATGGTATTTGATCAAATGATATATTATTAACTCGTATATTAATAATAGTTGTAATAAAATTAATTGCTCCTAAAATTGATGAAATACCTGCTAAATGTAAGGAGAAAATAGCTAAGTCTACAGAAGATCCGCCATGTGCAATATTAGATGAAAGAGGGGGGTAGACTGTTCATCCTGTTCCTGCTCCGTTTTCTACAATTCTTCTAGAAATAAGAAGAATTAAAGAAGGGGGAAGAAGTCAAAAACTTATATTATTTATACGGGGGAAAGCTATATCAGGAGCTCCTAATATTAATGGAACTAATCAATTTCCAAATCCTCCAATTATAATAGGTATTACCATAAAAAAAATTATAATAAAAGCATGAGCTGTTACAATAGTATTATAAATTTGATCATCTCCAATTAATGAACCTGGATTTCCTAATTCTGTTCGAATTAATAAACTTAAAGATGTACCTACTATTCCTGCTCAAATTCCAAAAATAAAATATAAAGTTCCAATATCCTTATGATTTGTAGAAAAGAGTCATTTTCGCTAATTAAATAAAATGGCTGAGGTTATAAGCGATAAATTGTAAATTTATTAACAAGAAATATTCTTTTTTATTATAAATTATAAGGTCTTATATTCAAAATAATGATATAAAATTGCAAATTTTATGGTGTAGTATGTACTAAGGCTTAAAGAAATTTCTTTATAAATAATTTTGAAGATTATTAGTTTATATTAACTTAAAACCTTAGAAGAAAAAAGTTCTAATAATTATACCTAATAAAGAAATAAAGTTAAAAAAATAAATAAAAATTAAAGAATTATTTTTAATAAAAATTTTAAATCATTTTAATTTGAAAGAAAAAAATAATAATGAAGAATAAATAATACGAATATAAACAAATAATAAAATTAGACTTGATATAACAAATATAAAAGAAATAATAAAAAAATTATTATTTAATAAATAATTAATAACAAGTCATTTAGGGAAAAATCCTAAAAAAGGTGGTAAACCACCTAAAGAAAGAAAATTAATTATAATGGAAATTTTAATTAAAAAGTTTATGTTAAAAAAAAATAATTGACTGATAAAAAAAGTATTAATAATGTAAAATAAAAAACATATAATAAATGTAAAAATTGAATAAAAAATAAAATAAATAAATCATAAATTTTCACTAATAATTATTGATGAGATTATTCAACCTAAATTATTAATAGATGAAAAAGCTATTAATTTTCGTAAAGAAGTTTGATTAAATCTTCCTACAGCTCCAATTAAAACATTAAAAATTATAATAAAAAATAAAAAATTTAAATTAAAATAATAAGATAAAAGAATTATAGGGGTAATTTTTTGTCAAGTTATTAAAATAAAGCAATTAAATCATGATAAACCTTCTATAATGTTAGGAAATCAGAAATGGAAAGGGGCTGATCCTATTTTTATAAGTAAAGAAGAATTAATAATAATAGAAAAAAAATTATTAAAAAAAAAATTTTTTATTAAAAATAATCTTAATAAAATTGAAAATAGAAAATTAATTGAGGCAATTGATTGGGTAAGGAAATATTTAAGAGATGCTTCTGAATTTAAAAGATTATTATGGGTTGAAATAAGGGGGATAAATCTTAATAAATTAATTTCTAATCCAATTCAACATCCTAATCATGAATTAGCAGATACTGAAATTAAAGTTCTGAAAAATAAAATAAATAAAAAAAATATTTTATTAGAATTAGTTATTAAAAGAATTAAAAATAAGAATTAAAATCTAAAATGAAATTTATTCATATTATAAAAATTATATATTTTAGTGTAAGATGCACAATAATTTTTGAAGTTATTAGATATAGTTTAATTCTATAAAATATAATAAAGGTAAAAAAAAATTACATAATTTATTCTATCAGAATAATCCTTTTATCAGGCACTTTATTATTTTTAAAAAAAAGGTATTTCCTTTATATTTGAGGTATGAACCCAAAAGCTTTATTTAGCTTATTTTTAA